TATACAAAGTTATATACAAGTCGCTACCCCCCCTTAGGTATTTCTTTTTTCTTTAATTGAATTTCATTTGATTAGACGGAAGTTCCTTAAAAACTTCCGCTTTCTTTAAAAGATTCTGAACAGTTCCTGTGGGTTGAGCACCTTTTTCAAGGAAATATAGAATAACAGGAACATTTAAATAAGTTTGATTCTTTATTGGATCATAAAAGCCCACTTTTCTAAGATCTTTTCCTTCTCTTCGGGATCGAACATCAGTTGCAACGATTTGATAGACGGCTCATTGGGATAGATATAGATGAACAATACCCCCCCTAGAACCGTATAGGAAGTTTTCTCCTCGTACGGCTCGAGAAAAAATGATTTGATTCAAAGGTTTGTCTATGTATGCAATTCTAATAAATTAAATGACAAATGGGCCATCAATTAGACTATGATTTCAGTCTTTTTTTTTTCTTACTGAAAATGAAAAAGAAACCATTCGTACTCATAACTCAAGTTGGATAACTCTCAAATAGCTCAAAGGAAAAATCTTTCGTCAATTTCATTTATTGAGTGGTCTTTACTCCCTTTTGTTTGTCTCGTTTAAATTCTATTTGGATTCTTTAGTCTGATCCAGTTATTGAGACTATCGAGACAATTAAAATGGTGTTTCCTTGTTCTTAGATCCTTTATCCTTATTTCAAATCAGTGGGTTTAGACATTACTTCGGTGCTTCTTAATCCTTTCAAAATGGCAGCAACATACCCTTTTTGATTTCTTTCTAGCAAAGAATCCTATGGACAGTTGATTCCCGCATGATACACTTTGAATCGAAAAAAGTTTGATCAATTCCAACAAGTTTTGCTTTTGAATTGGAAACTTGCTCGAATTGGATCCTTTCGATTGAAGATACATTTACGAAGTTGTTCCAATTGATTAATTGGCATTAACCCTAGATCCTTGCCCCCGAGAAATGAATTAATCCTTTCTACTCGAGCTCCATCGTGGACTATTTTCAACCCAACAAAAAACGAAGGGTTCGAGTGTAACAGAACAAACAATGTCGAGCCAAGAGCACCCTCATTCCTAGATAAATCGAAAATGGTGGATGTAAAAATCCACAACGGATCGTGTCCTTTCAAGTCGCACGTTGCTTTCTACCACATCGTTTCAAACGAAGTTTTACCATAATATTCCTCTAATTTGGAACCGGTATGGAATTGATTCAATTATGGAATCATGAATAGTCATTGGTTCAGCTGTCCATAGACATCGTAATCTAGACTTCTTCTTCTATATATGATATATAGAGATATATAGAACGATTTTTCTGAAAAAGTCTTAGCAAGACAGCATCTTTAACATACATAAAGAATCTATAAATAATAGAAAGAAATAGAAATATATAAACGACTAACTTTTTGAATCTGCATCTTCAAGTGACTCAATAGGATAGATTAAACGATTTCCTATTTTTTGAGTACCAAAGATTCCACTTACAAGGAATGATTCAAAATAGTTATTAAATATATTTCTAATTGAAATTGAAAAAGTTTCCTATTTAGACATCATTATTTAATTTTCTTTAATTTAAAGAAAATTGGACAATAAGCATTACGTTTGATCTTCATAGGAGGATAAGTCTTTCTTTTTTAATTGACTCATCACTGATTTAATTGAAAATCGATAAATAGATCAAAGAAAAGAAGAAAGAAATCCAATTTTTTTTCATGAGATGTCTAAAAAAATGATGTAAGTTAAGATTTGAATCTTTATTCTTTTCATCTGATTACGAAAATCAAAATCGAAAAAAAAATCGGGAGGGGTTTTCGTATCTATCAGATAGACTGAACAGTTGTCACTGTGATAGAAATTTTCTAATATTGAATTTAAATAATTTCCTTTTTAAATAATTTAAAGGATCACAAATCTTTTTCACAAAAACCCAAAAATTATTGTCGAACGATACATACCATATAAGCTAAACATTTCCTCATTTTATATGATTATATGGTATGTATTTTGTTTAACTTTAACGTGGGGTTGAGTAATATTTTACTAATCGACTCTTGTCATAAAGTGAATAAAAGGGATAGGATAAATCACCCCTGCCTCAATCGTTACATAGATTTCCAATTTTTCATTAGAGCCAAACACGAAATACCTAAATAAAATGAGATTCAAAGAAAAAACATTGGCTCCATATCATATAGAAATATGTTATGGAACTTGATCATTTGTTAATGAGATTCGAACAGACACATATATTTAAATTAATATGGATTAACTCCTATCCACTCCCCTACTTCTTTCTATCAGAATAATGGAGCATAAAAAAATGGATATGCGCTGGGACGGAAGGATTCGAACCTTCGAATATCGGGACCAAAACCCGTTGCCTTACCGCTTGGCCACGCCCCATTTCAATTTCTAATCTACACGAAAAAACAATAGTATTGTTATTGGTTGTTTGTCAACTCCAGTCCAAATATCTATCTATCTATAGAATAGATTGGTACTA